AAGGAAAAAGCAATAGACCGGACCAACCTACAAAAACGAAACGGTCCCTACGTAACCAGTCATCCATAATATCAAATAAATCACTTTCATCTTTGGTAAATTTACCAAGGGCTATAGTCATAGCAATCCTCCTATTCAACTACTTCAACCATTTCCGAGCACCTCATAGTATTTTCAGGGCCCTACAAGCTTCTATCATTTATGTATGATTTGATTTCTCATACATTGTCCCTTCTAATTTAGAATGGGTTTCGAAGATTAAAAAAAAAATTCTTTATCCGTTAATAATTCGATTTAGATAAAATCATGAACCAAATTCGGTTATTTTAACTTATTCTTAGCCTTAATAACCATATCAACATGAATTTTTTTGTGAGTCATCAATTACAATTAGAATTGGATAGATGCATTTTTTAAAAGAGCGATTCAAGGAACAAGTGATTCCCCCTCCTTACCAGTTGCTCCTCAGACTGAATCCTCTCATTCTATAAAACGAATCTTATTTGTGGATCTTATCTTGTTAGTCAGATTGATTTTTAAAATTAAAAAATCAATATTTTGTACTTTTCGAATTTCTATATGCATATGCAGTAAACGACTACAATATTCATTTTAATTAATTTTATTTCTTATTTTTTATCTTTATTTTTTCATTTTATTTATTTTTTTCTTTATTAGATTTTCCTTTATTATTCTATTTCTTTTGCCTTCAGATGAATAGAATATGAACTAAAACCCCAGAATATGTCTTTTCACAGGTCAAAGCAAGAAAGACACTTCAAATATTTTATTCTATTTACTTTTTATCTGTCAGAAAAGAATTTTTATCTGTCAGAAAAGAAAAAGGGGATTTCCTCTTATTTAATTCAATGCAATATTAAATAATAATAGGAAACTTTCCATGAAATTTTTTTTTAGTTATTCTGCATTATATTGTCTTGGTGTAATAAAAATATTGTGTATGCATCGATATGGAAAGACTTGGTCCATGAAACCATTATCTGATAGATATATAAATTTGATTATCTATTTATACATAAAAGATAAATCTTATATACGTATAAAACTATCAATATAAAATTGATCTTTTGGTCTGGAATTAAAGAAAGATATTTTAAATCTTTCTTATATGTCTTATGTTGTCACTTCAAAAAAACTTTTCTGCGGAAGAAGGGAATAGTGATTTATTCCTATTTATTCCTATAGAATAACTGGGGACAAAAACAAGAAAATTTAATCAGAAATATCGACAAATTTTTTCAGAGTCTAATATAATAAAAAAAATATGAAAATTAAAGAAAAAGCGGATAGCGGATCTACTCTACTGTTCCAATTTCATTATATCGAATTTTAATATTCATAATAGTAAATAGAGTTATGATTCAATGGGTTAGGTCCACTTACTTTTTCTTTTGTTGATTTCTAATCTAAGCTTTACGGTTAATTTCATTTTCGCAATTTAAGAACCAGCTTATCTCAGTATAATATAATCTCAGTATAATATAATCTCAGTATAATATAATAAACAAATCTTCAACTTTATAACTATAATTCTTATACTAAAATGCATTCTAAAATTATATTATATAATAATATAGAAATTTTAGAATGAATTATTAGAGTTTTTTGTTTATTTTTCTTTTTATTACAAATATCAACAACATCTCTATTGTCCTTTCAAATCAAATAAAAATACTACCGCTGGAGTTTTTTTTGAAAAAAAAAGGCCAAAGCCCTTTATCGGATTTGAACCGATGACTTACGCCTTACCATGGCGTTACTCTACCACTGAGTTAAAAGGGCCCATTTGATCCAATTCAGGAATGAGCCACTATGCGGACAATATATATCTAGGGAACTAGATTATAAATCAAATCTATGTAAAGGAAATATATTTATTATTAATTAAATTCAAATTAATAAGTATATATATATTATTAATATAGTCGGCGATAGAGATATGCCCATCCCCCTTACTTACCAATGAGGTAATCAATGAATGAAAGCGGAAGAAGTGGGGTTTAACCCTCCTTTACGGCTTGCTGGGAAATCAATCATTCCATTCCTTGAAAGGAAAGAATCTTTCGTATTATTTCTATTCTTCTATTCTATTTCTTCGATTTCTATTATTTTATCTATTTTATTATTCTTTTTTTTTATTATATTTTATTATATTTATATATTATTTTAAATATTTAAAAATATTTTTTAAATTAAAATAAAAACAAAATAATTAGTAAAAAAAAATAATTAATAATAAAAAAAAAAAAAGAATAATAAAAATTCCAATTGATATTAGAATGAATAATTCATGGATATAAATGACGAATCAAAAATAATCATGAAAGACGGAAAGGAAAGATCTTTCAAATCTAATTAGACTATTTCGTTATATTGACAATTTCAAAAAACTGTTCATACTATGAGCATAATATGCTGACGGTCGGGCAACTGTGCCCCCATCGTCTAGTGGTTCAGGACATCTCTCTTTCAAGGAGGCAGCGGGGATTCGACTTCCCCTGGGGGTAGGGTATTACGAAAGGAAGTTGATCATGGATTTTTAATATAAAATATATTAAGTTAATATAATAAGTCTGGAGTTGATTCTTCCTGGGTCGATGCCCGAGCGGTTAATGGGGACGGACTGTAAATTCGTTGGCAATATGTCTACGCTGGTTCAAATCCAGCTCGGCCCAATAATTCACTGATCCACCACGAAATGGTATAACCCCTTTGTTCTCTTGAAATGCTTGATACGTACAAAAGCGGACAAAAGTCAAAATTTCTGATATATTTTTACCTGTTATTTATTATTTATTTGATTTGCTCTATTTTTTTTTTTCCACAAATTCGGATCTTGCTCTTGATCCAGATTCATATCAGGATTTGTAAGTATAAAGTCTAAGAAAAAGAGAAATGTAAAGAAAAAAAGACTCTTTTTTCATTGAAAGATTGATTATCAATCGATTTGGATTTGACATAATGAAAAAATGAGTAGTAATCCGTGTCGTTATCGCTAAAGTTTATATCCATGTGTTTAGCAATAGAAAACTCACGTCTCTGTTACAACGTGGCAATTCCAATCTAAAATCTAACTAGAAAGGGTTTGAATGAAATCATAAGAATATGTATGTTCTATACTTTATTTCATTTCTCTGGGATTGTAGTTCAATTGGTCAGAGCACCGCCCTGTCAAGGCGGAAGCTGCGGGTTCGAGCCCCGTCAGTCCCGACAGATCAAAATTCAATAATTTACTAAAATATATATATATATCAAATTCTCTCTCCATTTTCTGTCAAACGAGGACAAATAGTATAATTTCATTTCAAAAGGGAACCTTATTTCCATTTCTTTCTTTTTCTTTTTTCTTATTTTTTATTATTTATATTCTTATTTCTATTTCTTTTTTTCTATTTATTTTCATATTTATTTTCATATTTATTTTCGTTTTTCAGTTCTCATCAAAGCAAATAGAAATATGGGAATTTTCAGTTCTTCAACTAGTACCGATTGATAAAGACATATATGGATTAGTGCAATCATAGATAACATTATATTCAGGATTCCAAGAGATACCATATTGAGTTTGACTTTTTTGATTTCTACCGATTCGTGTAATGAAATCGAATCGAGTACCATATCTTTCGTGGCAGTCCATACACAAATCGAATTTGTATTTATACGATACAAATAAAATTGAATTTGGTAGAATATTCGATCTTTTTTATACTGTACTTGCCCTTGTCTTTATCACACTTTTTTTTTGTTTTACTTACAATAAGATTAGATCATTAACAAAGAGTTTAGAACTTAATTCCCCTTTCTCCATTTTGCTTCTATTGTTTCTTTGTTTGGGTTTGTTTATAACGAGTCTAAGTCTCAAAATAAAAAAACACGGTTAGATGAGACTTCGACAAATGGATTGTACTAAGGAAGGCGAGAATTTTATTTTTTACTTTATTTTTCATTCTTTTCCATTCTTTTTTTTCTATAAAATTCTCGATTATACCAGGAATCCATTTTTGGATTCGGTATGGATAAACGATCTTTCTATGTTATACTATTCAATTCTCAACGATAAATCGATTTGATAGCTCCGATATTGTTATTCATGATATTGATTCGATTCGATATCATCGAGATAGAATTCATATCATTGAATTTAGAGGCGAAAGATTTATCATCTCTATGGGATTAAATCCCGAGTTATTGCAAAGTAAAGAAAAACGAAAGAGTGAGACTATGGAAGTAAATATTCTCGCATTTATTGCTACTGCGCTGTTCATTCTTGTTCCTACTGCCTTTTTACTTATAATATACGTAAAAACTGTCAGTCAAAGTGATTAATTTGAATGAAACTTGACTTCTTAGTTCTTATTAATATCGGCGATTAGAAAATGAAAAGGATTCCAATTTCGCCGTTTTAGATGAAATGAGCGGACTAGAATCAGCAGTATTCTATGAGATTAGATAGTATGGTAGAAAGAAAAGTTTTCTTTCTACCATACTATCTATTTTTGTTATTCTAGTGTATACAGTTGTACTATATACAAATATATACTTAAATAAAAATATACTTAATGTAGATCAATCTAGAATATCATCTTTCTATCCATATTCATATATCTAGAAATCAATTATCTCTATGTAATGTACATAAAGCCCCAATTCTATTTCTTTTTTCCTCATTTGTGTTGATTCCAATTAATCTGAAATAGTCGAAAAGAAACTCTTACTCTTACAATTCGAATTCCTAGATTTCTGATTATTTTCAATAGAAATTACGGAATCGCATTTAACGAAAGAATAAAATAAATGAAAAGGAAAAAAAGAGTCTGGGCATATAAACATATAAATAAAAGAACATATATATTAAAAAAAGAAAATCAAGAAATCTTTTTTTACCATTTTGAAGAAGAAGGCAGAAGTAATTGATTGAGCAGTTAACAGATCATCCAAGGAAAAGAATTCTATAAAAACCTTTTCCGGTGTCGGGGAAAAAGATTAGTAAAGTAAACCTCACAGATTTTTTAATCTTTTAAAGATTTGAATCATGATATGAAATGAGTCAAGTCAATAAAATATAGCATAAATCCAATTTCTAAAATAAAATTAAAATACTAAAAGAAATACTAAACTAAGCACTAAGTGCGCAATATGTGACTTGTCGAAGAAGATAAGATATCTTAGATTAAAAGGGTATTATTCATATATTATTAATATATTATTCATAGAATACATTACTCCACCCGAATATAATCGAATATAATGAAGATCCTTTTAATTCAATTGAATTTGAATTCAATTTCAATAGTTAAATTAAAATTAAAAAAGTCTTTGCAGAACGATCTCTAAAAGAATCGGTACAGTTTGATTTCTGAACTCAATTAATAGTATCCTTAGAGTCCACCTCTTCCCCATACGACTAGTGAAAGAGAAAATGTAAAGACTACCATTAAAGCAGCCCAAGCGAGACTTACTATATCCATGTGAATTATGTCTCCTATCTATATGAATATGAAATAAATTTTCCATTATTCTTCACTAATACTAATAATAATAGAATCGCCGGCACAGAGTCAAAAAAGGGATTTTGCCCAATACCATTGATGAAAGAATTCAAGAAATAGAATTAATTAGAAGAAATTCTTCTATATTGCAAGGAATTCTTATAGGATTGCTAGTAGAATTAGAAAAGATTAAACACAAGGATAAAGAAAAACAAAATAAGGGCAAAACCCTGGGAAGTTGGAAGTGTTAATAAAATCTTACTAAGATAGAAGATTAATAAGACCTAGTCTTTATTTTGTTGTTCTTCATTAAGTAAAAAATAGAAAAGTCTAGAATCAAAATGGATCGTTATCTATTACATACTCCTATTTCGTTTTTTTTTACATAGCCCTTTCTATTTGATCTAATCCTTAACGTTTCTCGATTTTCTCTGGAAAACAATTTGAAGACAACCTACTCCATTCTTGACTAGGAATTACCTAAACCAAAAAGAAAGAATTTATTTTTTTACGTTATATAAAAATAGAAAAGTCAAAATGTATGTAAAAAAATAGAATAGATATGTATAAGTAAAATCCAATTATCTATTCAATCGATATTAGATTGATTAAATTCCTAAGTACTCAAGAATTTTTATGAATTTGTATACAAAGTATCTTCCGCGCTTTCCACAACTACTAATTCGATTTTCTATCCCGCCATTCAATCAAGAAACAGTCCCTATACATTAGTAGTAAGTATTGGGCGGACTAGTATATCAAGATTTACGGATTTCCTTTCATTACTATAAACTTTCCTTGACTCCTAAAGAATTTACAGTACTCTAGAAAACAGAACCCTCAGATGTTTAGAATCAAGGGAGTATCAAGAGTCCTTTTCCTCCGACTTCTTCTGTTGTGGACAAATTTGACAAATTATATCAACAAAACATAAGATAATAGGTATTTTGCGTCTTTTGTTAATCAGGCGACACCCGGATTTGAACCGGGGAAAAAGGATTTGCAGTCCCCCGCCTTACCCCTCGGCCATGTCGCCAAAGTGCTAAAAAAAAGAGACGAAAATATTCCCTTTCCCTTTTTACTTGCATCTTGAAACATCTTTAAATCCCATTTTTTTAATCTTAATCCCTTTAAATGAATTTAAATGAAAAATGAATTTAAATGAAATATAAATAAAAGAAATCCTTCCTTGTTTTTGATTTGGATTGGATCTATCTTTTCGATTAATTTTTATAGTATCTTAAAACATATACTATCTAAACTTAAACCATAAAATATGGAAATGCCTTCCCCGAAATAAAAAACCAAATGTCAATTTTCATTCACAAAAGGAGACAAATTGGAACCATTAACTATTGAATGTGAATTCATAAACAATTCTTGGATTTGAATCTCCAATTGTATTTCTCTAATGCTAGGGATAGCAGAAAATTGAAATTGATATGTAAGTAAGGAATCAGTATTGATTCTTTTCAATAAAAAAAATCCTTCTCAATTTCAATTATAACAACAATTAGGAATATATGTAAACCCCAGACTGTAAATTCTTACACAGATAACTAATCGAATATCTGATCTGTCCATAATTCTGAGAGAAAATAGAACTTTTGATAGGGCATGACATGTGATGTCCAGAATAGATAGAACTGCAATATAAAAAGAGAGACACATATAGATAGCTATATATATCCGTATAGGGTTAAAAAAGGCCTTCTTTATCTTATGTTCTTATTATGCGCTTAAATCGTATTATGTGAACTCTACTACCAAAAATAGATAAAAATCTATCTCTTCTATGCAAACTATTTTGCTTTGAGCTTAACAATTCAAGTCACAAAAAAAACTACATGCTAAAAAAATCAACTTTCTATTGATTATATTGATTGTTTCTGATGATTAGGTCTTTACTTTAGCTCATCGAACAGATCAAATCCCGAATCTAGTTATTTTACCGGTATCTGTTATCCAATCATATTGGAATATTAATATC